CCATAAGATATTCTATTTTTCCAAAGAATAGTGTTCGCTCAATAAAGACTCCAGAAGATATTGATCGTAAATAAGAAGACTTTTTACGAAGAAATAGGAATAGATATTCAAATTCATATACATAAGAATTATGTAGGAACCAAAAGAATCTTTTCTTTTTTTTTGAAAAGACGTAAATAGATTTATTTGAAGTAATCAGACTATTCAAATTATGATATTCGTGGAAAAACAATCGCAAGAAATGCAAATAAGGAACATCTTTGATCCAGCATTGAAGGATTTGAACCAAGATTTCAAAATGTATAGGATGGGGTATTAGTAAATCTGAAACATAATTTAAATGTGATAATTTATCCTCTAAAAAGGGAAATATTGAATGAATAGATCGTAAATTCTGAGATTTTGGTATTCGTTTTTCTTCAAGGGAAGATACTAATCGTGATGAGAATGGAATTTCCAGAATGACTCCAAAAACTTCTGATATCATTTGAGAATAAAAATGAGAAGAAAAAGAATTCTTGTGACCCCAAAATCCATTTTGGTTAGAATCATTCACCGAAGAAATCAAAGATTCCTGTTGGTACATTCGAGTAATTAAACGCTTCACAAGTAATAAACTATATTTATTGTCATAACCGAGAATTTCCACAGGTTCGTAAAAAATCAAACTATTGAAACTATGATAAAGAACAAGTGAGTAAATATACTCCTGAAGGAGTATCGGATAGAGGAAGTTTTGTTGCCGAAATCTATCTTTTTTAAATCTAAATATCCTTGTCATTCTGCCATTTAAATACATTTCTACTGTAACCAAAAAAGGGAGGCACTTCTTGTGTTATGAAATGATACATAGTGCAATATGGTCAGAACGGCGTATGCATATGTTGTGTTTCTCTTATACTAAAATACTATTTAGAATTTTATAATAAACTAAATAAACTATAATAATAATAGAATAAAATAAAAAATAAGAAGTAAAAGATTATCTAAAAGTAAAAACAAATAAAGAATATATACCCCGGAGACAGAGAGCCCAATCTACAGATCTTTTTGCTTTCCCTTTCTATCCAATTTTGGTTTCTTTTCCTTGTTAAATATAACTAGACTAACAATAAGAAAAAGGGTAAAGATCTTTTATTTTTGCAACCCAATCACTCTTTTGACTTTGGAAAAAGATTATTTTTTTATCACTATACTATTTATTAGACACATCCGTCTCCAATCCACAATAAAGAATAATTAGGATTAAAAAAAAAAGAATCAATGGTCCACTCAAAATTCACAAGAGAACCTTTTCCCACATCAGGCACTAATCTATTTTTAACGTATAATTAGTAATTTGATCGGGTAATCATTCAAATTAAGAAATGAAGCTCGTTGCTTTTTTGTCTTATTCGAATTGGAGCCATAAGACTCTATCCATTTATTCACTAGACCAAAAATACTTTACTGAACTTTAAAGATTTTATAAAAAGAAAAATTTTTGTTCTATATTATATTATGAGTACTAGAAATCTTCTTTATTCTATGATTTTATTATTCTTTATTTTTTTTTTACGACATGCTCTTTTTTCCATTCATTACCTTTCAGGATCAGTCGCGGTCTTATAAACTCTACCAATAGTCTAGACGAATTCCTTCATCCAAATGTGTAAAAGATCAAAGATCATAGTCGCAATTAAAAGCCGAGTACTCTACCGTTGAGTTAGCAACCCGGATCAATATGAAGTGTAGATATGATCGAAATAAAAAAAAATCTAGCAAACTCATCCATTTTACTAAAGTGAAGGAAAGAGCCAATAGGGAATGAAATGGTGATAAAAAGATCTATTTATATACGATCAAATTATATTTGTTTGATACACCATTGTCAATATGAATGGACTTTTTAGAAAACAAATTTAAATAAATTATATATAAATTTGTATTGTGTTTGAAAGAATAAAACTTTGAGCAGAAAAAAAAGAAGTAATAAGGAAAAGGTAGAGATAGAAAAAATGCGGCTTTCTTTAATAAATTAATAAAAAAAAGAAAGGTACAATACAAATATAAGAAGAAAGGTTACCCCCCTTGTTGAGGGGGGTCCACAAAAATAAGCAAGAAAAAAATAAAAAAAAAATATATAAAATATATAAATAAAAAAATATATAAATATAAAGAAGTATGAATATATAAAGAAGTATGAATAGAAAAAGAAAAGAGGAAACTTTGAATAAAGAATTACACAAAGATAGAGTAATTAGTACCTATCTTTGTATAATTCTTTATTCATGATTCTTGTTTTTCCTTTCTTTTTTTATCAAAATAAATTTGAAATTCTTTAAAGAATTCTGCCTTCCTTAAAATATCATAAACAGTTCTTGTGGGTTGAACACCTTTTTCAAGGAAATATAAAATAGCAGGAACATTTGAATAAGTTTGATTCTTTATCGGATCATAAAAACCCACTTTTCGAAGATCTCTTCCTTCTCTTCGGGATCGAACATCAATTGCAACGATTCGATAGATGGCTCATTGGGATAGATGTAGATAAAAAATGCCCCCCTAGAAACGTATAGGAAGTTTTCTCCTCATACGGCTCAAGAAAAAATGATTCTAATTTTTCTAATTTATAGAAATGGATCCATAAAGAATTAGACTGTAATTTGATCCTTTTTTTCCTTCTTTACAGAAAAAGAAATTTCATTTGTACTCCTAACTCAAGTTGAATAGTTTTGAAAGAGTTCGAAAGGAAATCCTTCGAATTTCTTGAGCTGTCTCTACCCTATTTTTTTCTCCTTTCGGATCTATTTTTTTTTTTACTCATTCTGATCCAATTGTTGAGACAAGTTAAAATAGTGTTTCCTTGTTCCGGAATTTATTGTCTTTGCTTTGCGCTTTGTGAAATCATTGGGTTTAGACATTACTTCGGTGATCCTTACTCCTTTTCAAAAAGGCAGCAACATACCTTTTGTTCTTTCTGTAAAAATTATACGAACGATTGATTCCTTTGTAATACACTCTTGATCTAAACAGTTTGAAAATTTCGATAAATTTTACTTTTTTTCATTTCAAACTTGTTCAAATTTGAACCTCTCCTTTTATCTATATTTATATATAGATTATATATTTGATATATTTACAAAGTTGGTCTAACTTATTGATTGTCACTAACCCTAGATTATTCCCCCGATAAATGACTGAATCATTTTTGCTCGAGCTCCATCATATGCTATACCTTTCTATACCATTAGTATCTTTATTTAGCAACCCAAGACAAATTCAATCAGGTCCCTAGCAGAACAAACTATGTCGAGACAAGAGCATCTTCATTCGTATAGAAAATGGTGGATGTCATAATCCACATCCAATCATGTCCTTCAAGTCGCACGTTGCTTTCTACCACATCGTTTCAAACGAAGTTTTACCATAACATCCCTCTCATTTTAATTTTGAACCGTATGCAATTGATTCAATATGGAATCATGAATAGTCATTGGCTGAGCCGATACATAATAATCTACACTTATATAAACTTATATATAAGTGTTTATCCGGAAAAGATTTCACTTAAAATTACCCCATATTTTCTCATATGAATAATATCACATGAAAAAAAATCAGGTTTAAGCAAACTTATTTACATCTTCAGCAGATCTTTCGGGATTTTCCATAATAAAAGATCCCCCTTTTTCGTTAAAAAAAGAAAGAAATTAGAAAACTAAAAAAAAACCTTTGACTTTCTTTGAATGGCTAAAAGTTTTTAGCCACTTTAACTAAATACTAAATAATATACTAAACTAAATATTTCATTGAAATATTCAATTATAGAATTATAGAATAATAAGATAATCTGAAATAATGAAAAATAATGAAAAAATAAGATATTCTTAATAAGAAAAATCTACAATATATTCTTATGTCATAATTATGTATATTTTTTCATTTTTTATTTATGAAATATGATTTTCTGATTCTAATTTACCATCTCCAATTGAATCTGATTTTCATTTATTATTTTCATTGAATTTAAAACATAATTATGGAGTAGAAAAAGTCTCGTGTAAGGTAAGATCAAAGAGAAAAAAAGAATCCTCAAATTATGAAAATTATGATCTTTTCGCATCCATCTCCATCTTATAAAACAAAGAATCGTTAACAAAAGGAATCACAAATATTGAAGAATAAAATACTTGAGTAATTTAATAAATAAAGTAAAAAAAAAAAAGATATGATTCTTAGAATTCAGATTGGATAACATTGTATCCAAAATTAAACAGAAAATTGTTGAATTAGATTTTCAATAGAGAAGAATCTTTCGTTTTGGATGCAAACGATCTGGGACGGAAGGATTCGAACCTCCGAATAACGGGACCAAAACCCGTTGCCTTACCGCTTGGCCACGCCCCATTTTTAGTTGGTCTAAAAAAGACTAAGATAAATATTGGTTATTCGTCAATAACCAACCAAAAGAAATATAGGACATGTTGTCGCTAGGATTCAACACAATGGATATAGAATCAAAAAGATTAATTGATCATTACTTAGAATTCAATTAAGATATTGTATGAAAATAGAATTCTTTGTATTCTTATTTTATTGGGGAGAAGTCAAAGAAAAAGAAGAATTTATTTCTTTTATCTGCCTTTTTCTTTTAAATTTTCCCTCAGAAAAACAACTCAATCCAATCTGATAATTTATTATCATTTGAATTTCATTTGAATTTTGAAGAACAAGAAAAGAATATTTGTTATGTTTAATATCTTTAGTTTAATCTGTCTCTGTCTTAATTCTACCCTTTATTCGAGTAGTTTCTTCTTCGCCAAATTGCCCGAAGCTTATGCCTTTTTCAATCCAATTGTAGACGTTATGCCGGTTATCCCTGTACTTTTTCTTCTCTTAGCCTTTGTTTGGCAAGCTGCTGTAAGTTTTCGATAAGAATGAAATCTCTATTCAATTCAAAATTTATTCGATAAAAAACAGATAAAATTTTGATTCTGAAAATCAATAAGATCATAAATAATATTCAGATAAGTCTGGACATTAGGAACCCTCGATTCAAAAAGCAAAATTCTGGTATTTCTTATTGAATTTGAATAAGGGAAGGGGCGATGATCTTGATCTTTAATCAGCTAATCAGCTGATTCTTTTTGTTCTGACTTTTCCTTTAGAAGATCCCATACAATACCTAATTATAGATATGGATATGGCAAGAAATTTTTGGTAACAAAAAAAACGAATATTATTCATAATATTACATTAGAATATTACATTAAAAATAGAAAGAAATTTGGAGCGTCATGTCAAAATAGTGTATAGCGTGTGTCGTAAAATAGGTGATCTATTTCCTTAAACAAAAAATGATCTTATCTTGGAGATTTTTAATGCTTACTCTTAAACTATTTGTTTATACAGTAGTAATATTCTTTGTTTCTCTCTTCATCTTCGGATTCTTATCTAATGATCCGGAGCGTAATCCTGGGCGCGAAGAATAAAAAAAGAGATGAGATTCGTTTTTACTTTTTCCTTGATTTTTTCATAGGTAAATGTATAAATAAATGGAATAGATGCTAAATAAAGATAAAAGATTTATAAAAGAAACTAATCGAAAATTAAAAATTATTCCAATTTGAAAATATCAAGTGATCAGGGGGGTCGGAGAGAGAGGGATTTGAACCCTCGGTACGAATAATTCGTACAACGGATTAGCAATCCGACGCTTTAGTCCACTCAGCCATCTCTCCCCATTCAAAATGGGAAATTTATCATGTGATTTCACACGTGAAGTCAAGATTGAGAACAATCTTTATTTTCCTTCACTTCAATGATCCGAAACAGATTTCTCCAATAGAAAGAATACTTTACTTTTTTGATTTTGTACAAAAGCCGACCTGATTAAATATAAGTACTGGCCTGGCCAGTACTTCTTTTGTTCCGACGAATAAAAATTGTTATTGAAACAAGAAGACTAATTTTCATTGCCATTCCTAATCATTAGAAATTATATAAGATTCTAATGGAGAAATTCTCTTAGAAATTCTTTCAAAAATTCTAGATTAATATAGAATATTCTATAGTAATTATAGTAAATTAGAGCATAAATTAGAATATTTAGTCTTTCTATTAAAATTTATAGTAAAAGTGTTCTAGTAATAGTATTCTATTATATAGTAAACTACTATTGTAAACTACTATTTTTTGTCTTTATTTTCTTATTCTTAAGTATAAGATTCGGAAATTCATCAATGAAAAACAAATTTCATTCTAAACGAAAGTTGAAGTTCAGTATTTGATTCAAATTTCATATTAATATGAAATATAAAATATATATTAAATTCAAATATATTCAAATATATATTAAATATATAATTAATATGTAGCGGGTATAGTTTAGCGGTAAAAGTGTGATTCGTTCTATTAACAACTTCAATAGTTAAGGGGTCTTTCCATTTTTTTCATATTTCATATTCCATTCCGATAAAAAACTTTATTTCTTAAAAAGATTTCATTCTTTACCCCTCAATAGGACATTTGAGGAAAGAATATACATTCTCACGATTTATATCCAAAAGTCAATCAGAATTTTACAGATTTTTAATAAAAAAATTGGATTATGGAGTCGAGAAGCATAATTTTTTTGATTGGTTAAATTCTTCCAATTCAATGAGTATGAATAAAGGATCTATGGATAATAGTACAAAACTTTCAATCGTAACTAAATCTTCAATTTTTGCGCTGAAAAAGGGCAAGATTGAAGCCAAATAGCTAGAAAATGATGGTTTTGGTTTACTAGAACCCTCGGCTTCTTATTTCAGCTCGGTAGAAACAAAATTATTTTCCTTAGGATCCCCCGAATAGAAAAGAAATAGGGAACGAAGTAACTAGACTAGAGACTAGAAAGATTTGATAGAATCTCCCTCTTCTATAGGGATCATCTAAAAAGCAAGTAACTTTAGATGCATTCGTAAAAAAAGCTGACATAGATGTTATGGATCTCATTTTTTCTATGATGGGAATACATAGATATTCCATAAAGGAGCCGAATGAAACCAAAATCTCATGTTCGGTTTTGAATTAGAGATGTTAAAACTGATCAAACAACGTCGACTATAACCCCTAGCCTTCCAAGCTAACGATGCGGGTTCGATTCCCGCTACCCGCTATATATATTATTTATTCCTTAATTTCATAGGATATACAGATGCCTTATCCTTTTTGATATGCATCCTTCTTTTTGTTGTTTATTTTATTCCCTAAATACGTCACATTTTTTTATGAAAAAATGTGAAAATAGGAATGAAGAGCGTCCATTGTCTAATGGATAGGACAGAGGTCTTCTAAACCTTTGGTATAGGTTCAAATCCTATTGGACGCAATTTATTTCTATATATCTATTCTAGATAGAGAATAGAAAAAAAAGAAGAACTATATTTTATAAAGGACCTTGATTCGAATCAGAAATCTTTCTCAATAATTTATATGAATTAAGAATATAATAAAAACGATAGATTTACATTTATC